TGATTTGTGCATTCGGTACTTTCTTTAAAAAAGAAAGCCCTTTTTTGTTTTGTGAAAATATTATCCTTGTCTTTGTTTATGTCTTGGATTTGAACAAATTACTATAATTCGTCCTCGTCTGCGGATCAATCGACATTTTTCACAAATTTTACGAACAGAGGCTCCTATTTTCATATTTCTCATTCCTTAACTTAATGCTGAATCTATTTATTGGAAGAAAATAGGGTTTCCTTATTACATTTTTTACTTTCTCGGTCATCGTATTGTATCGGTGTATACATATAAAAGAAGAGTACGTCGAATTTTCTTGGAAACATAGCCCAGAATCTTATTTCAATTCTATTCTATTTTTTCTATTAAAGGAACCTGGAATATACCCTCAGAAGTTATTCAGTAATTAAATCTTCATGAATTTTTTTATTTCGATTCTAGTTAAATCCTCTTGACATATTCACTAATGTATTAGGATTAGAAGTAATATTAGAAATTTGTGTTTTCTCTCTCCATTGACAAGAATGAATAGAAGTTTTTTATATAATTCGGATATAAGAATATCCGAAAAATTACCATATATAACATAAAACTTCTCCGCCGATTCTTTCTAATCGAGCCTCTCGATCTGTCATTATACCTCTAGAAGTAGAAAGAATTACAATCCCCATACCTCCTAAAATTCTAGGAATTCGTTGATAGTTTGAATAGATTCGGAGACCTGGTGTACTGATCCGTTTTAAATTTAAAAACGTTTTAGATGATCCTTTCCTATTTCTTCTATATCGTAGAGTTAAAACTAAAAAGTATTTGTTGTTTTCCCGATGTTTTCTGACGTTTTCAACAAAACCCTCTCGTAAAAGTATTTTCACAATGTTTTCGATAATATTAGTAAGTGGTATTTGAACTGTTCTTTTTCTATTCATGTCAGCATTGCGTATCAAGGTTATTATATCAGCGATGGTATCCTTACCCATGATAAATTAAAATGATTGTTGTTCCTTACTTTCAATATAATCAACGTGCTCCCATTTTTTGATTCAATAAAATATCTAATTATTGAATATGAGAATATAATAATACTCTATATATAGAAAATCTTATTATAATCTAATAGGATAATAGGATAATGTACATATATATAGAATATTCTCAAACTAAAAAAAAAATAGAATATTAGAAAATGAACTATTATACTAATTCAAAATTCTGAATTCTATAAAAAAATAGAATTCAGAATTTTGAATATCTAAATAATAAATATATATATATTTCATTCCTTATTGTTTCTATCTATAATATTATATATATATTATTATTATTTGGATTTATTTTTTGAAATATTAATTAAATTAATCATTTAATAATTAAATGATATACCTATATCATGATCTCGTATTATAATACCTCGGGTGCTAATGAAACTATTTTAGTAAAATTTAACTTTCTCAATTCTCGAGGTATTGCGCAAAAAATTCGAGTTCCTTTTGGATTTCCTTCTTTATCAATTACAACCGCAGCATTATCATCATACTTTATTATCATACCATTACTACGTTTGAGTTCTTTACAAGTACGTACAATTACAGCTCTGATCACTTGAGATCTTTCTAAAGGCGTATTTGGTACTGCTTTTTTGATTACAGCAACAACAATGTCACCAATATAAGCATACCGTCGATTACTAGCTCCTATGATTCGAATACACATCAATTCGCGAGCTCCACTATTATCGGCTACATTTAAATAGGTTTGAGGTTGAATCATATCATTTTTTTTTATCTTTCAGTTAAAAAGTTGAAGTAAAAAAAATATTCTGTGTTCAAAAAAAAAAAAAGAAACCCACAATTGCAATTTTTTTTCATACTAAAGACCTCTTTCCTTCGAATGATTATTCTGAAAGAATGAATTGAGTTCGTATAGGCATTTTCGATGCTGCTATTGAAATAGCTTTTCGAGCTATAGTTTCTGAGACCCCACTCATTTCATAAAGTATTTTGCCGGGTTTAACGACAGCTACCCAATATTCGGGAGATCCCTTTCCCGAACCCATACGCGTTTCGGTAGGTCTTACTGTAACAGGTTTGTCTGGAAATAGGCGTACCCATATTTGTCCACCCCGACGGACATTTCGTGACATTGCCCGGCGCCCTGCTTCTATTTGTCTAGATGTGATCCAAGCGGGTTCAAGTGCCTGAAGAGCATATTTTCCGAAGCAAATACGATTACCTCGATAGGCTCTTCCTTTCATTCTTCCTCGATGTTGTTTACGGAATCTGGTTCTTTTAGGGTTATAGTTGATGGTTGTTTCTCAATTCCATCTCTATTACAGAACCGTACATGAGATTTTCACCTCATACGGCTCCTCACGAATGAATCGATTCCAAAATATTTAACCGATAAAAAAATATACAATAACATACATCCATTAGAAATTTGTATATCTTGATTTGATATATATTGTTTTGGTATAAGATTCTAACGAATTTGTATTTGTCTTTTTTTATTA